GCTAGTGTAGCTTAAACCAAAGCATAACACTGAAGATGTTAAGATGAACCCTAGAAAGTTCCACAAGCATAAAGGCTTGGTCCTGACTTTACTATCAGCTTTAACCCAATTTATACATGCAAGTTTCCGCACCCCCGTGAGAATGCCCTCAATCCCCTGCCCGGGGACGAGGAGCAGGCATCAGGCACAGCCTTTCCCAAGTTAGCCCAAGACGCCTTGCTACGCCACACCCCCAAGGGACTTCAGCAGTAATAAACATTAAGCCATTAGTGAAAACTTGACTTAGTTAAAGTTAATAAGGGTCGGTAAAATTCGTGCCAGCCACCGCGGTTATACGAAAGACCCTAGTTGATAGGTACGGCGTAAAGGGTGGTTAAGGAAATAAAACAATAAAGCTAAAGGTTTCCCAAACTGTCATACGCCTCCGGAAATACGAAACCCATACACGAAAGTAGCTTTAAACTAATACACCTGACCCCACGAAAGCTAAGAAACAAACTGGGATTAGATACCCCACTATGCTTAGCGCTAAACCCAGATGATAAATTACAAACACATCCGCCAGGGTACTACGAGCACAGCTTAAAACCCAAAGGACTTGGCGGTGTCTCAGACCCACCTAGAGGAGCCTGTTCTAGAACCGATAACCCCCGTTAAACCTCACCACTTCTAGCCTTGCCCGCCTATATACCGCCGTCGTCAGCTTACCCTGTGAAGGCCCAACAGTAAGCAAAATGGGCTCACCCAAAAACGTCAGGTCGAGGTGTAGCGTACGAAGTGGATAGAAATGGGCTACATTTTCTATAAATAGAATATACGAATGGCACCCTGAAACAGGTGCTTAAAGGTGGATTTAGCAGTAAAAAGCAAATAGAGTGTCCTTTTGAACTAGGCTCTGAGACGCGCACACACCGCCCGTCACTCTCCCCCAAATTACCAATCAAATAATTCATAATAACAAAATCATTCTCACGGGGAGGCAAGTCGTAACATGGTAAGTGTACCGGAAGGTGCACTTGGAATAATCAGAGCGTGGCTGAGATAGTCAAGCATCTCCCTTACACCGAGAAAACATCCATGCAAGTTGGATCGCCCTGAGCTAAACAGCTAGCTTAATCATCTAATTAACTATTACAATATTAAAAGCACTAACAAAACTACAACGCTACAAACCAAAACATTTTACCGCCCCAGTATGTGTGACAGAAAAGGTACAACTAAAGCCATAGAAATAGTACCGCAAGGGAACGCTGAAATAGAAATGAAATAACTCATTAAAGCACAACAAAGCAGAGACTAACCCTCGTACCTTTTGCATCATGATTTAGCCAGCCCCTCCGAGCAAAACGCATTTTAGTTCGAAGCCCCGAAACTAAGTGAGCTACCCCGAGACAGCCTATTAATTAGGGCCAACCCGTCTCTGTGGCAAAAGAGTGGGAAGATCCCCGGGTAGAGGTGACAGACCTACCGAACTTAGTTATAGCTGGTTGCCTAAGAAATGAATAAAAGTTCAGCCCCGCACTCCTTAACTCAAAATTACAAACTACGAGCCAAAGAAATATGCGGGAGTTATTTATAAGGGGTACAGCCCTTATAAAGCAGGATACAACCTCACCAGGAGGTTAAAGATTATATTAAACAAGATGAACTGCTTTAGTGGGCCTAAAAGCAGCCATCTAAATAGAAAGCGTTAAAGCTCCGGCAGAACAAAAATCCATTATCCAAATATTGAATCTAAAACCCCTAATACTATTAGGCCACTCCATGCCCCCATGGAAAAGATACTGCTAAAATGAGTAATAAGAAGGAACCCCCTTCTCCAAAGCCTACGTGTATGCTAGATCGGACTCCCCACTAGCAATTACCTGAACCCAAATTAAGAGGGAAGTGTAACCATATTAAAGACCAAGAAATACTTACACACACCAATCATTAACCCCACACCGGAAGGCTATTAAGGAAAGACCAAAAGAAAAGGAAGGAACTCGGCAAACACAAGCCTCGCCTGTTTACCAAAAACATCGCCTCCTGCAAAATCAACGTATAGGAGGTCTTGCCTGCCCAGTGACAAGTTAAACGGCCGCGGTATTTTGACCGTGCGAAGGTAGCGCAATCACTTGTCTTTTAAATGAAGACCTGTATGAATGGTGGAACGAGGGCTTAACTGTCTCCCTTTTCAAGTCAATGAAATTGATCTACCCGTGCAGAAGCGGGCATAAAAATACAAGACGAGAAGACCCTTTGGAGCTTAAGACAAAAGATCACCTACGTCAAGAACCTCAAAATAAGTTAAACTAAGTAATGACTGGTCCTAGTCTTCGGTTGGGGCGACCACGGGAGAAAAGAAAGCTCCCACGAGGACTGGGATATTCCCTAAAACCAAGAGAAACATCTCTAAGTATCAGAACCTCTGACCCTTAAGACCCGGCAGCCTGCCGATCAACGAACCAAGTTACCCTAGGGATAACAGCGCAATCCCCTTTCAGAGTCCATATCGACAAGGGGGTTTACGACCTCGATGTTGGATCAGGACATCCTAATGGTGCAGCCGCTATTAAGGGTTCGTTTGTTCAACGATTAAAGTCCTACGTGATCTGAGTTCAGACCGGAGCAATCCAGGTCAGTTTCTATCTATAACGCCACTATTCCTAGTACGAAAGGACCGGAAAAAGGGGGCCCCTGCTACCAGCACGCCCCACCCCAACTTAATGAAACCAACTAAATTAAGTAAAAGGAGGGCATAAACCCAAAATCTAGATAAGATTATTAAGATGGCAGAGCCCGGTAATTGCAAAAGGCCTAAGCCCTTTCTGCCGGAGGTTCAAATCCTCCTCTTAATTATGATAACTCTCCTAATTAACCTAATTAACCCCCTAGCCTATATTGTACCCGTACTCCTCGCAGTGGCCTTCCTCACTCTAATTGAGCGAAAAGTACTAGGATATATACAACTGCGAAAAGGCCCCAACGTAGTTGGCCCCTATGGACTTCTACAACCAATTGCAGATGGCGTTAAACTATTTATTAAAGAACCCATTCGCCCCTCAACATCCTCGCCGTTCCTATTCTTGTTCACCCCCATATTGGCCCTCACACTAGCCATACTGCTATGAGCACCCATACCCATACCCCACCCCCTAACAAATCTAAACCTCGGTATACTATTCATTTTAGCACTATCTAGCCTAGCAGTTTATGCCATCTTAGGCTCAGGGTGGGCCTCAAATTCAAAATATGCACTAATTGGAGCCCTACGAGCAGTCGCACAAACTATCTCCTACGAAGTCAGCCTCGGCCTAATCTTATTATCTATTATTATCTTCACTGGTGGTTTTACCCTACAAATATTTAACACAACCCAAGAAGCAATTTGACTCTTTTTACCCGCCTGGCCCCTTGCTGCCATATGGTACATCTCTACCCTAGCAGAAACAAACCGGGCCCCCTTCGATCTAACAGAGGGGGAATCCGAACTCGTTTCAGGCTTTAATGTCGAATACGCCGGAGGACCCTTCGCCCTATTTTTCCTGGCAGAATATGCTAACATCCTACTAATAAATACACTATCAACTATCCTATTCCTAGGAGCAAACCACATCCCCACCATTCCTGAAGCTACCTCCGCCAATATCATAATAAAAGCTGCCCTTCTATCCATGCTTTTCCTATGAGTACGCGCCTCCTACCCACGATTCCGGTACGACCAACTAATACACCTAGTATGAAAAAATTTTCTACCCCTAACCCTAGCCCTTATTTTATGACATGCCTCCTTGCCCGTAGCACTAAATGGGCTACCTCCCCAACTATAGCTAAAGGAACTGTGCCTGAATACCCAAGGACCACTTTGATAGAGTGAATCATGGAGGTTAAATTCCTCCCAGTTCTTTAGAAAAATGGGACTCGAACCCATATTATGGAGATCAAAACTCCAAGTGCTCCCATTACACCACTTTCTAGTAAGATCAGCTAAATTAAGCTTTTGGGCCCATACCCCAACAATGTAGGTTAAAATCCTTCTCTTACCAATGACCCCCTACATTATCATAATTTTACTATCAAGCTTAGGACTAGGAACAGCCCTAACATTCATAACCTCCCACTGACTCCTTGCCTGAATAGGACTAGAAATTAATACACTAGCAATTCTTCCCCTAATAGCTCAACACCACCACCCCCGAGCAGTAGAAGCCACAACCAAGTATTTCTTAGCCCAAGCGGCTGCCGCAGCAACAATCTTATTCGCAAGCACCATCAATGCCTGAACAACGGGAGAATGAAACATTCACTGCCTATCTAATCCAACCGCAACCACACTAATTACCATAGCACTGGCCCTAAAGGTAGGACTAGCCCCCATGCATTTCTGAATGCCCCCCGTAATACAAGGATTAGATTTAACCACAGGCCTTATCATAGCCACATGACAGAAACTAGCACCATTTGCACTAATTATTCAAATAGCACCCTTCACACACCCCCAGCTATTAATAACCCTTGGATTACTATCTGTAATCGTAGGGGGCTGAGGAGGCTTAAACCAAACTCAACTCCGAAAAATCTTAGCGTACTCATCAATCGCCCACCTCGGATGAATAATCACAGTCGTACAACTCAAGCCCCAATTAACAATTCTTGCCTTAATTATGTATATTATTATGACATCCGCAATATTCCTGACATTCAAACTAATCTCCACAACAAAAATTAACTCATTAGCAATAAATTGAACCAAAGCCCCAACCATTACAGCCACTGCCGCCCTCGCCCTCCTCTCCCTAGGAGGTCTCCCCCCTTTAACGGGCTTTATACCAAAATGACTAATCATACAAGAACTAACCATACAAGAACTACCCCTCATGGCAACTATCATAGCACTAACCGCCCTTCTAAGCCTATACTTCTACCTCCGCCTTTGTTACTCAATAACCCTGACAATCGCCCCCAACACAAATAACACCGCCGCCCCATGACGCCTACAAAATATACAAAACACAACCCTCCTGGCCACCTCTATAATCACGACTCTAATGCTATTACCACTGACCCCCCTAGCCCAAGCATTAATCAACTAGAGACTTAGGATAACCAGACCAAAAGCCTTCAAAGCTTTAAGTAGGAGTGAAAATCTCCTAGTCCCTGCATAAGACTTGCAAGACTTTATCTCACATCTTCTGAATGCAACTCAGACACTTTAATTAAGCTAAAGCCTTCCTAGATGAGAAGGCCTCGATCCTACAAACTCCTAGTTAACAGCTAGACACTCAAACCAGCGAGCATTCATCTACTTTCCCCGCCTGCCTTTAAAAAGGCGGGGAAAGCCCCGGTCGGCTATTAGTCGGCATCTTCGGATTTGCAATCCGACGTGTTATACACCACGGGGCTGGTAGGAAAAGGACTTAAACCTTTGTACATGGAGCTACAATCCACCGCCTAACCCTCGGCCATTCTACCTGTGACAATCACCCGCTGATTCTTCTCAACCAACCACAAAGATATTGGCACCCTTTATTTAGTATTCGGTGCCTGAGCCGGAATAGTCGGTACAGCCCTCAGCCTCCTAATCCGAGCAGAGCTAGCCCAACCCGGAGCCCTTCTAGGCGACGACCAAATTTACAATGTTATTGTAACTGCCCACGCCTTCGTCATAATTTTCTTTATAGTAATACCAATTATGATCGGCGGCTTCGGAAACTGACTTGTACCACTAATAATCGGAGCCCCAGATATGGCCTTCCCCCGCATAAATAATATAAGCTTTTGACTTCTGCCCCCTTCTTTCCTGCTACTCCTCGCCTCCTCTGGGGTAGAGGCTGGGGCCGGAACAGGATGAACTGTGTACCCCCCTCTTGCAGGAAACCTCGCACACGCAGGAGCCTCAGTAGATTTAACCATCTTCTCACTTCACCTTGCAGGAGCTTCCTCCATCCTCGGGGCCATTAACTTTATTACAACCATCATTAATATAAAACCTCCCGCTATTTCGCAGTATCAAACACCTTTATTTGTATGAGCAGTCCTAATTACAGCTGTCCTACTTCTACTCTCTCTACCAGTTCTAGCTGCTGGTATTACGATACTACTCACCGATCGAAATCTAAATACGACCTTCTTTGACCCCGCAGGAGGAGGAGACCCAATTTTATACCAACATTTATTCTGATTCTTCGGCCACCCAGAAGTCTATATTTTAATTCTTCCTGGATTCGGAATAATCTCCCACATTGTTGCCTACTACGCCGGAAAAAAGGAACCATTCGGATATATGGGGATAGTCTGAGCCATGATAGCCATCGGCCTACTAGGTTTTATTGTATGAGCCCATCATATATTTACAGTAGGAATAGATGTAGACACCCGAGCATATTTCACATCCGCTACAATAATTATCGCAATCCCAACCGGAGTTAAGGTGTTTAGTTGACTCGCAACACTGCACGGGGGCTCAATTAAATGAGAAACCCCAATACTCTGGGCTCTGGGGTTTATTTTCTTATTCACCGTAGGCGGACTTACTGGGATTGTACTAGCCAACTCATCCCTGGACATTGTACTACATGATACATACTATGTAGTAGCCCACTTCCACTACGTCCTTTCAATAGGAGCTGTTTTTGCCATCATGGGTGCCTTCGTCCACTGATTCCCCTTATTTACCGGGTACACAATGCATGACACATGAACAAAGATTCATTTTGGCACAATATTTGTGGGTGTAAACCTCACATTTTTCCCCCAGCATTTCCTAGGCCTAGCCGGCATACCACGACGATACTCAGACTACCCCGATGCCTACTCATTATGAAATATTATCTCATCTATCGGCTCCCTTATCTCCCTAGTAGCAGTTATCATATTCCTGTACATCTTATGAGAAGCTTTTACCTCTAAACGAGAAGTGCTCTCAGTAGAATTAACACACACAAACGTGGAATGACTACACGGATGTCCCCCACCATATCACACATTTGAAGAGCCCGCCTTTGTGCAAGTTCAAACACATTAACGAGAAAGGAGGGAATTGAACCCCCATAAACTAGTTTCAAGCCAGCCACATAGCCACTCTGCCACTTTCTTCAATAAGATGCTAGTAAAATGATTATTACATCGCCTTGTCAAGGCAAAATTGTAGGTTTGAACCCTGCGCATCTTAAGCTAACCAGCTTAATGGCACACCCCTCACAACTAGGATTCCAAGACGCGGCCTCCCCTGTAATAGAAGAACTTCTGCACTTCCACGACCATGCCTTAATAATCGTTTTCCTAATTAGCACTCTAGTACTATATATTATTGTTGTGATAGTTACCACTAAACTTACCAACAAATACATTTTAGACTCACAAGAAATTGAAATTGTCTGAACCATTCTGCCAGCAGTAATTCTCATTTTAATCGCCCTCCCCTCCCTCCGAATCCTTTACCTAATAGATGAAGTCAATGATCCCCATTTAACAGTAAAAGCAATAGGACACCAATGATATTGAAGTTACGAGTATACAGACTATGAAAACTTAGCCTTCGACTCATATATGACCCCAACCCAAGATTTATCCCCAGGCCAATTCCGACTTCTAGAGACAGATCACCGAATAGTAATTCCAATAGAATCCCCAATTCGAGTCCTAGTCTCAGCTGAAGATGTCTTACACTCCTGGGCTGTCCCAGCACTGGGGGTTAAAATAGATGCCGTCCCGGGACGGCTTAACCAAACATCTTTTATCACCTCCCGACCGGGAGTGTACTACGGACAATGCTCTGAAATCTGTGGTGCTAACCATAGCTTTATACCCATCGTCGTAGAAGCCGTCCCCCTCGAACACTTCGAAAACTGATCCTCACTTATACTTGAAGACGCCTCACCGGAAAGCTAAATAGGGACTAGCGTTAGCCTTTTAAGTTAAAGATTGGTGGCCCCCAACCACCTCCAGTGACATGCCACAATTAAACCCCGCCCCATGATTTGCAATCCTTGTATTCTCATGACTAGTTTTCCTAACCGTAATCCCAAACAAAGTGTTAAACCACACGTTCACAAATGAAATCACAACCCTGAACACCGAAAAACTTAAAACAGAAACCTGAAACTGACCATGGCACTAAACTTATTTGACCAATTCATAAGCCCCACACACTTTGGGATTCCCCTAATTGCCATTGCACTGACACTACCCTGAATTCTTATTCCAACCCCTACCAACCGGTATCAAAATAACCGATTAATATCCCTCCAAGGATGATTTATTAAAACTTTTACACACCAGTTACTAATGCCCCTAAATAAAGGCGGCCACAAATGAGCGATACTACTAACCTCCCTAATAATTTTTATTTTAACACTTAATGTCCTAGGCCTACTACCCTACACATTTACACCAACAACTCAACTATCCCTAAACATAGGCCTGGCAGTTCCCCTGTGATTAGCAACTGTAATCATTGGTATACGAAATCAGCCCACAGCAGCCCTAGGACACCTGCTGCCAGAAGGAACACCAGTCCTCCTAATTCCAATTCTAATTATTATTGAAACAATTAGTTTATTTATCCGACCCCTGGCCCTGGGAGTCCGACTAACAGCTAACCTAACAGCCGGCCACTTATTAATCCAGCTAATTTCAACCGCAACAATTACACTCATCCCTGCAATAACTACAGTGGCAACACTTACTGCTACACTATTAGTACTACTAACACTGTTGGAAGTCGCAGTAGCTGTAATTCAAGCCTACGTATTTGTTCTTCTACTTAGCCTATACCTACAAGAAAACGTTTAATGGCCCACCAAGCACATGCATATCATATGGTAGATCCGAGCCCATGGCCCCTAACCGGCGCAGTAGCTGCTCTTTTAATAACATCAGGCTTAGCAGTCTGATTCCACTTTCACTCAATAACCCTAATATCCCTAGGACTGGTACTGCTAATCTTAACCATGTATCAGTGATGACGAGATATCGTACGAGAAGGCACATTTCAAGGTCACCACACACCCCCTGTACAAAAAGGCCTACGATACGGAATAATTCTCTTTATCACCTCTGAAGTCTTTTTCTTCCTGGGGTTTTTCTGAGCCTTCTACCACTCCAGCCTTGCCCCCACCCCCGAACTCGGAGGATGCTGACCCCCCACAGGCATTACAACCCTCGACCCATTTGAAGTCCCACTTCTCAACACCGCCGTTCTATTAGCATCCGGAGTCACAGTCACATGGGCCCACCACAGCCTCATGGAAGGGGAACGTAAACAAGCAATCCAGTCCCTTACCCTGACAATTTTACTGGGCTTCTACTTTACTGCCCTTCAAGCCATAGAGTATTATGAAGCCCCCTTCACCATTGCAGATGGCGTATACGGGTCAACCTTCTTTGTGGCAACTGGCTTCCACGGACTACATGTTATTATCGGCTCCACCTTCCTTGCTACCTGCCTCCTGCGACAAATTTTACACCACTTCACATCAGAACACCACTTCGGCTTTGAAGCAGCCGCCTGATATTGACACTTCGTAGACGTTGTCTGATTATTCTTATACGTCTCCATCTACTGATGAGGCTCATATCTTTCTAGTATTCAAAGTTAGTACGGGTGACTTCCAATCACCTAGTCTTGGTTAAACCCCAAGGAAAGATAATGAACCTAATTATGACCATGCTAATAATTTCTATGACCCTTTCACTTATTCTGGCTCTCGTATCATTCTGACTACCCCAAATAACACCTGATGCAGAAAAACTCTCCCCATATGAGTGCGGCTTTGACCCCCTAGGGTCAGCACGCCTACCCTTTTCCCTTCGCTTCTTCCTAGTAGCTATTCTTTTCCTGTTATTTGACCTGGAAATTGCACTTCTTCTACCACTACCCTGAGGTAATCAACTGCCAGATCCCACACACACCCTAACATGAACCACAATCATTCTAGTGCTACTCACACTAGGCCTAGTCTATGAATGGTTACAAGGAGGCTTAGAATGAGCTGAATAGAAGATTAGTCCAAAATAAGACCTCTGATTTCGGCTCAGAAAACTGCGGTTTAAATCCGCAATCTCCTTATGACACCCGTATATTTTAGCTTTACATCCGCATTTACCTTAGGACTAACAGGCCTAGCCTTCCATCGAACACACCTCATGTCCGCCCTATTATGCTTAGAAGGCATAATATTATCCCTATTCATCGCCCTTGCCCTATGAGCCCTACAGCTGGAGTCCACCGCCTTCTCCGCGGCCCCCATCCTCCTACTAGCTTTTTCAGCCTGTGAAGCCAGCGCAGGCTTAGCCCTACTGGTTGCCACAGCCCGAACCCACGGAACAGACCAACTACAAGCCCTAAACCTGTTACAATGCTAAAAATTCTGATCCCAACTATTATGCTGTTTCCAACAATCTGGTTGTCCTCCCCTAAATGACTCTGAACCACCACAACCCTACAAAGCCTAATTATTGCACTAGCCAGCTTTGCCTGAATCAAGTGGCCTCTAGAAACTGGCTGATCTGCCTCCAACCCATATATAGCCACCGACCCCCTATCAACCCCCCTCCTGGTACTCACATGCTGACTATTACCCCTCATGATCTTAGCTAGCCAAAATCACATCAAAACAGAACCCGCTAGCCGTCAACGAAGTTACATCGCACTCCTAGTCTCCCTTCAAGCCTTCCTAATTCTAGCATTTGGTGCCACCGAATTAATCATATTTTACGTAATATTTGAAGCAACCCTTATCCCCACCCTGATTATTATTACTCGCTGGGGGAATCAAGCCGAACGATTAAATGCCGGAACCTACTTCCTATTTTATACATTAACAGGCTCACTGCCCCTGTTAGTGGCCCTCCTTCTACTATATCAAAACACGGGGACACTTTCCATACTCATCATCCAATATTCACACCCAATAAATCTCGATTCTTGAAGCAACAAAATCTGATGAGCAGCATGTTTAATCGCCTTCCTAGTAAAAATACCCCTATACGGCATCCACCTTTGACTGCCAAAAGCCCACGTAGAAGCCCCAGTAGCTGGCTCCATAGTGCTGGCAGCAGTACTACTAAAATTAGGAGGCTACGGCATACTACGGATAATGGGAATATTAGACCCTCTACCCGAAGAACTGACATACCCCATTATTGCACTAGCCCTCTGAGGCGTAATTATAACAGGAACCATCTGCCTGCGTCAAACAGACCTAAAATCTCTAATCGCCTACTCATCTGTAAGCCACATAGGTCTTGTAGCAGGAGGCATTCTAATCCAAACCCCATGGGGCTTTACCGGGGCATTAGTATTAATAATTGCCCACGGCCTAGTATCCTCCGCCCTATTCTGCCTAGCCAATACAGCGTACGAACGAACCCACAGCCGAACAATAATTCTAGTCCGAGGCCTACAGGTCATCTTTCCCCTCACCGCTATCTGATGATTTATCTCTAATCTGGCTAATTTAGCATTACCGCCTCTACCAAACTTAATGGGCGAGCTAATAATCATTACAACCATATTTAACTGATCCCCCTGAACCCTCACAATAACCGGAGCGGGCACCCTAATCACGGCCGCCTACTCCCTATATCTATTCTTAATAACACAACGGGGCCCCATCCCACAACACATCACCAACCTGCAACCCTACCACACACGCGAACACCTATTAATTACCCTACATCTGCTCCCAATTATTCTTCTCATCATAAAACCTGAAATTATATGAGGCTGATGATACTGTAGATATAGTTTAACATAAAACATTAGATTGTGATTCTAAAAATAGGGGTTAAACTCCCCTTATCCACCGAAAGAGGCCTGTGAGCAGTAAGGACTGCTAATCCTTCACCCCCGCAGTTAAACTCCGCGGCTCATTCACCAGCTCCTAAAGGATAATAGTTCATCCGTTGGTCTTAGGAACCAAAAACTCTTGGTGCAACTCCAAGTAGCAGCTATGCTCAATACTATTATAACAACTTCCCTACTTCTCACCCTAATAACTCTTACATGGCCCCTAATTATGACACTAAAATCAAAACCCCTAGACCAAAAATGAGCCCAAACACAGGTTAAAACTGCCGTAAGCACCGCATTCTTCATTAGCCTAATCCCCTTGACAATCTTCCTTGACCAAGGAACAGAGACCATCATTACTACCTGAAACTGAATAAATATTACAAACTTTGACATCAACATCAGTTTCAAATTCGACCATTACTCCTTAATTTTCACACCCATCGCCCTATACGTTACATGGTCCATCTTAGAGTTCGCACTATGGTATATACACTCTGATCCCTACTTAAACCGATTCTTCAAGTACCTCCTACTATTTCTAGTAGCTATAATTATGCTGGTCACCGCCAACAACCTATTTCAACTATTTATCGGGTGGGAAGGTGTTGGAATTATATCATTCCTACTAATCGGGTGGTGACACGGACGAGCTGATGCTAATACAGCAGCCCTACAAGCCGTCCTCTACAACCGAATTGGTGACATCGGCTTAATCCTTGCCATAGCCTGAATCGCAATGAACTTTAACTCCTGGGAAATTCCTCAAATCTTCGCCCTATCCAAAAATTTCGACATAACCCTCCCCCTTATAGGAGTTATTCTAGCAGCCACTGGAAAGTCAGCCCAATTTGGCTTACACCCATGGCTGCCCTCAGCCATAGAGGGCCCAACCCCGGTCTCCGCCCTACTGCACTCAAGCACCATAGTCGTAGCAGGTATTTTCCTACTAATTCGACTTCACCCCCTCATAGAAAATAATCAACCAATCTTAACCACCTGCCTGTGTCTAGGAGCCCTGACAACCTTTTTTACTGCCACTTGTGCATTGACACAAAATGATATCAAAAAAATTGTAGCCTTCTCAACATCTAGTCAGCTAGGCCTAATGATAGTCACAATTGGGTTAAACCAACCACAACTAGCATTTATACACATTTGTACCCACGCCTTCTTCAAAGCCATATTATTCCTTTGCTCAGGCTCTATTATTCACAGCTTAAACGATGAACAAGACATCCGAAAAATGGGGGGCCTACACAAACTAATACCCCTTACCTCATCATGTCTTATCATCGGAAGCCTGGCACTCACCGGCATGCCTTTCCTAGCAGGCTTCTTCTCAAAAGATGCCATTATTGAAGCCCTCAACACCTCTTATTTAAACGCCTGAGCCCTAGCCCTAACACTGGTCGCCACAACTTTCACCGCAGTATATAGCCTCCGCGTAGCTTTCTTCGTAACCATGGGCTCTCCCCGATTCCCCCCTCTATCTCCAATTAATGAAAACTATAAAGAAGTTACCCGCCCCCTCGAACGCCTGGCCTGAGGAAGCATTATTGCAGGGCTTATCCTCACCTCCAACTTTTTACCATCAAAAACCCCGATCATAACCATAACCCCCTCCTTAAAACTAGCAGCACTAACCATCACCATCCTCGGCCTCATTATAGCACTCGCCCTAGCCACAGCAACCTCCAAACAAACTAAAATCACACCCACACTAACCCTACACAACTTTTCTAACATACTCGGATTTTTCCCCAACATTATTCATCGCACTATACCCAAACTCAACCTAGCACTAGGAAAACAAGCTACCAAATTTGACCGACAGTGACTAGAAATCGGACCCAAAGGTCTTCACCCTCTATATCATTACTTAACCTCACTGTTTAACAATACCGATACCAACATCATTAAAATTTACTTAACCTTCTATCTTATCTCTACAGCACTGGCCATGGCCCTCCTAACTATATCCTAAACAGCCCGAAGCGCCCCCCGGCTTAAACCCCGCGTCAGCTCTAACACTACAAAAAGACACAATAATAATACCCATCCGCACACCACCAACATCCCTCCCCCAACAGAGTATATTAAAGAAACCCCACTAGTATCCCCCCGCACCACAAAAAATTCCTTAAATTCATCCACCACCCAATAGCCACTGTAACCCCCCCAAAATCATCAAACCGCAACCCCCACCCCAGCCAAATACATAAGCACATAAACCTTAACGGACCCTACCCCCCAAGTCTCAGGAAAAGGTTCAGACGCCAAAGCTGCCGAATAAGCAAAAACTACTAATATTCCACCCAAATAAATTAAAAATAATATTAAACCAATCAATGACCCACCATGCCCAATTAATACCCCACACCCAACCCCTGCTGCCACAGCCAAGCCCAAAGCCGCAAAATATGGCGCAGGATTAGAAGCAACCCCAACCAAACCAATCACCAAACTTAACAAAAGAAGATCAAGAAAATATATCATAATTCTCACCAAGATTTTAACTAGGACTAATGACTTGAAAAACCACCGTTGTAATTCAACTATAAGAACTTATGGTAACCCGAAAAACACACCCCCTATTCAAAATTGTTAACAACGCACTTATTGACCTCCCAGCCCCCGCCAATATCTCCGCATGATGAAACTTCGGCTCCCTCCTCCTACTCTGCCTCATAATGCAAATTCTAACAGGCCTATTCTTGGCAATGCACTACACCTCCGACATTTCAACTGCCTTTTCATCCGTAGTACATATCTGTCGAGATGTAAACTACGGATGAATCATCCGAAATTTACATGCAAACGGCGCCTCCTTCTTTTTTATCTGCATCTATTTACACATTGGGCGGGGACTCTATTACGGCTCTTATCTATACAAAGAAACCTGAAATATTGGAGTAGTCCTCCTCCTCCTAGTAATAATAACAGCATTCGTTGGCTATGTACTTCCATGAGGACAAATATCATTTTGGGGTGCCACAGTAATTACAAACCTCCTATCAGCAGTCCCCTACGTGGGAAACACCCTTGTCCAATGAATTTGAGGGGGCTTCTCCGTAGACAATGCAACACTAACACGATTCTTCGCATTCCACTTCCTCCTCCCATTCGCAATTGTAGCCGCCACCCTTTTACACGCCCTCTTTCTACACGAAACCGGCTCCAACAACCCCCTGGGCCTAAACTCCGATACAGACAAAATCTCATTCCACCCATACTTCTCATACAAAGACCTACTGGGGTTTATTATACTAATTACAGCCCTCGCATCCCTAGCGCTATTCTCACCAAACCTTTTGGGAGATCCAGAAAACTTCACGCCAGCCAACCCCCTAGTAACTCCCCCTCACATTAAGCCAGAATGATACTTCTTATTTGCCTACGCCATTCTACGATCCATCCCCAACAAACTAGGGGGAGTACTAGCACTACTATTCTCAATCCTCATTCTAATAGTTGTTCCCCTACTACACACCTCAAAACAACAAGGACTCACTTTCCGCCCCCTCACCCAGCTCCTCTTCTGAACTTTAGTCGCAGACGTATTTATTCTAACATGAATCGGAGGCATACCCGTCGAACACCCCTTCATCATCATCGGGCAGGTCGCCTCCGTTTTGTACTTCTCACTATTTCTAATCATTAACCCATTAATCGGATGATTAGAAAACAAACTCCTTATTTTCAACTGCCCTAGTAGCTTAAGCATAAAGCGCCGGTCTTGTAATCCGGAAATCGAAGGTTTAAATCCTTCCTAGCGCCAGAAAAGAGAGATTTCAACTCCCACCCCTAGCTCCCAAAGCTAGAATTCTCAACTAAACTATTTTCTGTAAACAATATTTGTTCGACATCCTTTTATGTCCTATGCTCTAGTACATAATATGCATAACTCAACACCATGTACTAGAACATTATATGTTTTATATTACATCATGATTTAATTCATTAAAATATAATTCAATATAAAATTAATCACAACATTTTTTTTTTAAAATTATAATTTTAAAATTCCACAAAAATTTTTTAAAAAATTTCATAATTTTTTTTTACAACATTAAATTGCTCATTCAAACGAGAATTCATAATCAACTCTCAGCTTACATTAAAATAAATTTCAGATAAAAATTAACTACCAACATGTTTTATAGTGGTGAGAGACCACCATCCCCATATCTTGTTATACAGTATGAATGATAGGGTCAGGGACAACACTTGTGGGGGTCGCACAACTCACACTATTACTGGCATCTGGTTCCTATTTCAGGGCCATACATATATATTCCCCCAACACTTGAATTATCCTGGCATAAGTTAATGGTGGGACAACGAATTAGCACAAACCCCCCATGCAAAGCCTTCATTTATAGGCATGGGGTTTTTTTTTTTTGGGGTGGAAATCACCTGGCATATACAAGTGGACCGCAAAGGCATAGATTTAAGGTTGTCCATACATTATTTGAATCGCACACCAATATGTAATGTTATAATGACATAATCTTTAAGGGATCGCATTTTTACACTATCAAGAGCATAACTGTATTCTTTACTCCCCATATTATTCAGGATTTCCCCCCCCGCTCCCGCGCGCGATAAACCCCCCTACCCCCAATGCCGAAAGAGTCCTAATAAACCCTGTTAAACCCCTAAACCAGGCAAGGCTCGATCGACATCATTGACGAGTTTTTTTGTGTCAATATATAGTGTTATAAATTCGCATTATAATATATA